TAATGCGATACAAGTAATTCCCAAAATCCGGTATAAAAAGAATAAGAAAAAAAAAAAAAACAAGTAAAAAGCTTTTCATACTTTTTTTTAGTCATACATAATTATAGAATGAATTTCCAACACGAATTTGGTTCTTTTTACGAACTTGATGTTGAGAAATCTACCGATCTAGAAATTCATTTCGGACAATTGAACCTTTTCAAATTGTTTCTTTTTAAGAACCAAAAAGATTTGTGCTAAAATAATAGATGCAAAAAAGAACAAAAGGCCTTGGACACGTAATGGATCTTGAAGTACTATTTCCGCCTCCCTCTGACCAAATCCACCCACATTAGGATTGCTCGTCAATGGTTGATCAAGTTTGATAGATTCGCCCTCTGAAATAAGAAGTTCTGGTCCTGGAGGGATAATATCAACCACTTGACGCCCATCCAATGCATCCACTAGGGTTATTTCATATCCTCCTTTTTCTTTTCGTATTATTTTGCTTACTATACCCGCTACTGTAGCATTATAAACATTATTATTACTCTTACTCCCGTCGGGATAAATCTGGCCCCTTCCTCTGTTCCCGCCTACATATATGGGATATTTTAAGAAGTAAACATCTTTCTTAGTAGCAGGGTCCGGAGAAAGAATAGGAAAGGTGATTTCACTATATTTCTGACCAGGAACAGGACCTATCACAAGAATATTTTTTTTAGTGGGACGATAGTTCTGAAAAGACAGATTGCCTATCTTTTCTTTAATCTCGGGCGAAATACGATCGGGGGGGGCTAATTCAAACCCCTCAGGTAAAATAAGAACAGCCCCCACATTCAAAGCTCCTTTTTTACCATTCCCAAGAACTTGTTTCAATTGCTTATCATAAGGAATTCGAACAACTGCTTCAAATACACTATCAGGAAGTACAGCTTGTGGAACCTCAATATCCACGGGCTTATTAGCTAAATGGCAGTTGGCACAGACAATACGGCCGGTCGCTTCTCGTGGATTTTCATAACCCTGCTGTGCAAAAATGGGATATGCATTTGAAACAGGTGCCCCAGTTATTATATATATCATGAGCGATAGCAAAATGGATCGAGTAATCTCTGCCTTTATCCAAGAAAAGGTATTTCTAGTTTGCATGGTCCAATCATTGATCCCGAAAATTTCTACAATAAAATTAGATAGGTTGCTAGTATAGTTCCCTATCCCTGATTCTGCTATTTACTGAAATAATTTGACTCGAATCTAGGAAGAATTCTCCTGGATGGGGAGAAGAAATAAGTCAAATTATTAATGTTTTACTTATGTACAAAGTAACAAACCTGAAAATTGGATCAGTGGATCATTTTTTAGTCATTTATTGAATGATAAATCACTACAAGTGACGGGGATACACGATTTAAATAACGGAAGATCCAATATTTTAAAATTGTATCTAGAATGACTGGAAAAGTTGAAACAAGACCGGATATAATTTGATCGTTATGAGCAAATCCAAAATCTTTGTAAACAGATCCAATCATTAGTTCCCAACCATGGGGCGAATGGAAGCCTATACATAAATCAGTTAATAAAAGAATAGAAAAAGCTTTTATTGTGTCACTTAAGTTATATAGGAACTCTTGAACCCAAGAGTTAAGAAGAAAAAGTTGTTCATTACCTAGAATAGAATAAGCACTTAGAATAAAAAAAGAGATTATATTTGTCGAGAAGTACAAAATCATATGGATACGATCATGATTTAGTATCTTGATCAATTGGATTGTTTCTTTGTAAATTCCGATACGAAGTTTTTGTAGATGTGTTTCTGGGTATTCTTTTATCATTTCGTCCAAGAGGAAGAGTCCCTCTAATTCTAGAACTTTTTTAAAAATATTTTTTTCTTGAATATGATTCAAGAAAATTTCAGATTTCCCAGTATTCCACCAATTAGTAACCCAAGCTTCTAGGCTTTTTTTAAATGAAAGAGAAATCCACCAGGGCAAAAATACTATAGATGCAAGATATAGAAGGGGAATGAATGCTTTCGTTTTTGCCATTTTTTCGTCTTTTATTATTTTTTTTTTAATGAACTTACTTCATTCGTCAACTTGATACAATATTTAATATTCATATCAAACATAAGTTCTATTACAAGTCATATTGATTCTATAAAAAAATTCGCCTACTACCCACAATCCAGTCCAAGAAAATTTAAGAGAACTTTATCAAGACTATTGTATGATGTTATGGTCAAAAATAAATGTCAAAACAAGGCAGAAGTTTTCGTTATAAGTGGTCCAATCCTTTGTTAATTTTGTTAATTATTTATAATTAAGGAATAAAAAAAGAAAGAGAAAGTTCGATTGACAAAAAAAGTCGAGATAATTTACAAGATATAATCTATCTGTATCTAACGTATTAATTCCAAATAAAAAAAAAAAGAATTTATCGGTTTTTCCCTCGTGTTAAAAACTAAGAATACGAAAGCATTCATTCTTCACTTCATTTTTCAAAATACTTCAATTGGTACACGCAAGAAATAGGCCAATTCTGCAGCTTTTTGCTCAATTTCTTGTGGGGTCAAATTCTTCTCATTACGAGTCAAGGGAATGGCCCCCTGGCCTCTGATTTCTATATAAAGGACACGATGTGCATAAATGCCCTCTTTCACTTCGACTCTGATGGATTGAATGTCTTTCAGAAGAAATCGGAGGAAGATGCGACGATTTTTTCCAGGAAATCCCCAACGAAAAATAGACGCTAGTCCTTCTTTTCTATCGAATCGATCATAACCGCTACCTACATTCCACGAAATTGTGCACCATAGATAAGAACTAATAAAGAGACCTGCGATCCCATAGAAAGACATCACGATTCCCTGTGGAAAAAAAATGATTTGCTGAGACGGAAATAAAGATATCAAATCTCTACCAAGATAACTAGAAGTTCCAACCAATAAAAACCCTAATGAACCTAAAAAAAGGATAAAGGCCCAGCAGAAATTGCTTGTTTTTCGAGATCCCCTTAAAAATTCTATCCATATATGTTCTGATCGCCAACTCATACTAGATCTAATTGCATTTTATTGGAATTGGAAGAATAAACAAAATAACCGAAATAAATTTTACTTTACTTTTTTTGGTTTCCGAAGTAACTCTCATCAACTAGTATTATTCTGATGTGAACCTTTAAGAGTAATTCATCGAATTGCTTAGATCTAAAATAATAACATCAACTGACATATAATTTCCTATAGCTACTTATATATAGATATATTTACTTTATATCTATATCTCAGATATTCGCTCCGATTCCGATCTTCTATTCTATTCTTTTTTTTTTTCAAATATTTATAATTCATTTACTCAGATGTAATGTATAATCGCTTATGGAAAGAGTAAGCTACATGTTATACTCTATTCTACTAAATAAATATCTGTATTATGGTAGAAGTCGCATTCTTAAAAAAAAATATATATACAAGATTTGGCACCATCATATTTAAAAATAAAAAATCTTGTTTTTTTGAACATGAAGAGATAAAGAAGCCATTGCAATTGCCGGAAAAACTAAGCCCACTAAAGGCACAAAAATAGAGGGTAAGTTGTTGAAAGTTGTCATAGAATGGATACCTCGATTTAATAGACTTAATATTTGTACCTATTATTTATTATTATTGTTATGTTATTTATTCTAATTATATTAATATTTTTATCTGTTATTTATTTTTAGAAAGATATCTTAGAATTATTATAATGCATATATTCATATATATATATAATTATGAAAATTTCTTAGAATTCGAAGAATTCTATAATTATAATAAATATATCTGCGTGAGTATAATTATTTGAATTCTCTAATAATTAGAATGAATCTAGAATTCTATATCTACATGAGTATATATATGCAAAAGCAATGTAGAACAGAATTTTTCATCTTTCGACATGAAATATATGTATGATAATCCAATTATTTATTTATTAATTTATTATATTAATATAATATTTTTTATTTTTCTTGTCTGATAATTTTCATTTAATTAACTGGAATAAAGATTTTCTTACAAATAAAAATAAAAAATTCGTTATAATCCGATTCAATAACAAGGATTCTTAGTAAACCTAAAGATTCTCTGGAGATCTAGAAAGATACAAGACTCTATGCCGATATTTTCTATAGTCGAATTTGATATACATATTGAAGAAGGGAACATGAAATTCGTTTGATTCCCCTCGGCTAATGAAATTATTTCACGGAAGAAAGAATTCGCTCTTTTATAAAGAATAATCCACATGATTCTTTCTACAATGAAATCTTATGTTACCAAAGAAAAATCCATTCTTTGGATTTTGAATTCGATTCCTTTAAACTAAATAAATAACTACTGGTTGATCACAAATCCAATTTTTTTTTGATTAAGGCTCTACTCGATTGAATTTTGATTCAAAGGAAAGAAAACATGGAGGTGAAATAACTCACTCAAAATACCTTTTAAAGGATTACGTGGTACGATTGGATCGAATAAGCCCTTATGGAATAAATATTCAGCCGACTGTGAACCCTCAGGTAATGTCTTATTCAATGTTTGTTCAATTACTCTTTTACCCGCAAATGCAATGTAGGCATTGGGTTCGGCAATAATGATATCCCCCAACATACCAAAACTAGCTGTCACCCCACCTGTAGTCGGAGATGTAAGGATTGATACATAGAATAAGTTTTTATTTGATTGATAATGATATAAAGCGCAAGATATTTTAGCCATTTGCATTAAGCTCAAACTTCCTTCTTGCATGCGTGCTCCTCCAGAAGCACACACTAAAATAAGAGGTAAACATTGATTGGTAGCATACTCGATCAAACGGGTGATTTTCTCGCCTACTACAGATCCCATACTACCCCCCATAAACTGAAAATCCATAACCCCAATTGCTACGGGAATACCGTTTAATTGACCTGTGCCTGTTTGAACAGCTTCAGTCAATCCTGTCTTTCTTTGATAAGAATCAATACGATCTTTGTAA